TACTTAAAGATGTCACATCTCTTTAACATCTTCAGTGTCACGCTCTATATAAGCTATTTAAGTTAAATCCCAAATCTTAACCCCATAATGACTACCAACCAAATAACAAAAATAGATAAATAAATTTTCATTCTATTATTCTGAAGCCATTGGATTAAGGTAGAACCAAAAACTAGTAAAGTAAAAGCTCCTTGGCCGCCCAACTTTTCTCTCCACCCCTGGTCTATACTCTTAAGAGAAGAATACCCCAATTTTAAAGGGGTGAAAACTAAACCTAATGTAGATAACATAGGTATAAATCACATCGAACCAATAAATCTAACTTCCGAATAAACCTTAAGTCTGTTCAGTCTCTCTCCAACACCCAACTTAGCAACCTCATAACCCAACCAGCCTCCTAATAAACTAACAGCCAAAGCTATTAACTTTATTAAAGGAGGTAAACAAACCATAGTCGGCGAGGGAAATAAGAGTCATCTTAGTATTCTCCCTCCCAACACAGACATAAATAATAAACCACTCATACCCCTCAATATTGGGTACCCCTCATCACTCATTGGGTGACACGCTCCCAAATTAACACCTCCTGTTATACTATAATACACTAAACGTAAAGAATAACATACAGTCAACCCTGTAGAAAAGAAAAATAAAAAATAAGAAAGTGAATTCAAACTTCTTAATCTAGCTACCTCTAAAATTAAATCCTTAGAATAAAATCCTGCTAAAAAGGGTATACCACACAAAGCTAAATTAGCTACATGTAAACAAGACGTAGTAAAAGGTATTTGTATAGTTAAAGACCCTATAGTCCGAATATCTTGAGAGTCCTTTATATTGTGGATTACGGCACCAGCGCATATAAATAAAAGCGCCTTAAATAAAGCATGTGTTAACAAATGAAAATATGCTAAATTTGCGTACCCTAAAGATAAAATTCTCATTATCAAACCTAACTGTCTCAACGTAGACAGAGCAATAATTTTCTTAAGGTCAAACTCAAAATTTGCTCCTAGACCGGCCATAAACATTGTCAGCCCTGAAATTAATAAAAGCAACTTAAACCAAAATGTTCCCTCAAGTAAAGGTCTAAACCGAATTAATAAATACACCCCCGCAGTTACTAAAGTAGAAGAATGAACCAAAGCAGAAACTGGGGTAGGAGCTGCTATCGCTGCAGGTAACCAAGCCGAAAACGGGATTTGGGCACTCTTCGTCATAGCCGCCACAACAACCAACGCCCCAACAATAAACAATTCTAAAGATTCCTCTATTCCTTGTAAATAAAAAATATAATTAAAGCTTCCGAAGTTTAAAAACCAAGTAATGGCAATTAATAATGCTACATCCCCAATTCGATTTGAAAGAGCAGTAATTATCCCAGCGTTATATGACTTTACATTTTGATAATAAATTACCAAACAATAAGAAACCAAACCTAAACCATCCCACCCTAACAAAATGCTAATTAAATTAGGACTAATAATTAACAACATCATTGACAAAACAAACATTAAGACTAGCAAAATAAATCGGTTAATATTGAAGTCTCCTCCTATATACTCAGAACTATAAAAAATTACTAAAGAAGAAATTAATAAAACAAAGCTTATGAAAATTAAAGATATCCAGTCTAGAAGGACTGTTATAACAACATTCACTCTGTTAAGGGTAAAAATTTCCCATTCTAAAAAGAAAATTGTACCCTTTAAAAGGAACCAGACCCCTAAAATAAATCTTCTAAAACTACACAAAAATAAAAATACAAATCTACTAAAACAAATACATACATTTCACATTATAGTCTAAGGCGAAACCGCATCTTCGGCACCACAAACCAAAATCTTCATTAAACTACCTAAACTAATCTAAAGCCACAACATAATTGGCTCACTCTTTAAAATTAAAAGATTTAAAGGAACTCAATGTAAAAATAGTAAAAGATACTCTCGTGTGTACCCAGAACTCACCGCAAATAACCCTGCAAAATACTTACCATGTTGTCTATAAGAAAATAAAAACAAAGTATACGCCGCACTGAAAAAGGAAATAAGTGAGATTATTAAAATAGTTGTTCAACTCCAACCAACTATGCTGTTAAGAAGACTAACCTCTCCTAGGAGGTTTAAACTCGGAGGTGCAGCCATATTAGAAGATCTAAGTAAAAACCACCACATAGCTAAACTAGGTATGAAGTTTAATAAACCTTTATTAATCAACAAGCTCCGACTCCCCAACCGCTCATAAGATATATTAGTTAAACAAAATAACCCCGATGAACACAATCCATGCGCGATTATTAAAGTATACGCGCCACAAATACCCCAATAATTTAAAGTTATGACACCCCCTAACACTAGTCCTATGTGAGCAACTGAAGAATAGGCTACTAAAGCCTTTAGATCCGTTTGACGTAAACATATTAATCTCACAATAAACCCTCCTACTAAACTAACACCCACCCAAATATAATTAAACTTTACAGCTAATGGACTCAAAAAAGAGTAAACCCGGAGTAACCCATAACCCCCAAGCTTAAGTAACACCCCCGCCAAAATCATAGACCCTCTCACAGGAGCTTCAACATGAGCTTTTGGTAATCACAAATGTACTAAAAATATAGGTATCTTAACTAAAAATGCAAAAATCATTACTAAGTACAGTAATCTCACCTCTGAAAAAGCTCCCATCATTACTAGAGGTACAAACAATGTACAGCTAAATACCAAAATATAAAAAATTCCAACTAACAAAGGTAAAGAAGCCAGTAGTGTGTAAAACAAAAGATAAAGCCCAGCTTGAACTCGTTCGGGTTGGTACCCCCACCCCATAATAAGTAACAAAGTAGGAATTAAAGAACTCTCAAAATACAAATAAAACAAAAATAAATTCACGCTCGTAAAGGTTAGGTACAACATTACCAGCAAACCTACTACTATAAAAATAAATAAGCTAGGATAATACCCAGTCTTTTTTACTCCCTGGCTCGCCAAAATCATCAAAGAACAAATTCAAAAACTTAACAGAATTAAACCGTAAGATAAAATATCTAAACCTATAAAGTAAGAGAAGTATCTGAATAAGCCTAAATAAGGCAACCATAAAATAAATAATATTATCAGTAGTATTATAGCAACGATAATAACATTCCAAGCTCCTCTCACTATTACTAAAGGGATCAAACTCACAATACCCACCAAAAATTTTAACATTGTAAAACTCTAAATGTTTGAAAATAATCATTCCCATGAGTACGAATTATAGACACCAAAACTCCTAAACCTAAAGCTCCCTCACATACAGCCAAAGTCAAATACACCATTAAAAAATAATACTCCATTTCATACCCCCTCAAATAATAAAATAAAATCATATATAAACATAAAACCATAAACTCTAAACTTAAAAGCATAGCCAAAAGGTGCTTACGCTTAGCCACAAACACCCCAGCCCCACTAAAAAATAATAAGCTAAATACACACAACCCCATTAATTTTAACATTAGTTTTAATAGTTTAAGCAAAACGCTGGTCTTGTAAACCAGAAATGGAAAATTTCCTTAAAGCTTCAAAGAGAAAGACTAATCCCCAACTCTAGTCCCCAAAACTAATATTTTAATAAACTACTCTTTGTTTTGTTACTCACCCTAACCATCACCATTATTATAACCAGATTATTATTTCTAATGATAAACCACCCTTTAGCGATAGCCTTAGTTCTACTTATACAGACCTTGGCCATCACTCTATTTACAGGTCTAACGAGTCCTACATACTGATTCTCATATATCTTATTTTTAGTCTTCCTTGGAGGTGTACTAGTACTATTTATCTATGTCACCAGACTGGCATCCAACGAAATATTCTCTGTCTCCACAATAGGAACCTTAATAATCCTCTCAACAATAATCCTATCATTAATAACTTTCCTGCTTGGAGACTCGTTTCTAACCCACATAATAATTGAACTCCAACCACTCCAGCCACTCAATGAGAGATACCTTTACACCACCTTAGCTAAACTATACACAGCCCCAACCTTCCTATTAACTCTAACTTTAGTACTATACTTACTAATTACCCTAATCGTAGTAGTGAAAATCACAAGTATCCACACAGGTCCCTTACGGCAAACGTACTAATGTTTAAACCTATACGGTCTCATCACCCCCTCTTTAAAATCGCTAACGGGGCCCTTGTGGACTTACCCGCACCCTCCAACATCTCTACATGATGAAACTTCGGAAGCTTACTCGGCCTATGTCTAATCTTACAAATTGCTACAGGGCTATTTCTAGCAATGCACTACACAGCCCACATTGATTTAGCATTCTCTAGAGTCGCCCACATTTGCCGAGATGTAAACTACGGATGACTTCTACGTACCCTGCACGCTAATGGCGCCTCTTTCTTTTTTATTTGTATCTACCTACACGCCGGACGTGGAATATACTATGGGTCATATTTGTACCTGCACACTTGAATAATCGGCGTCCTAATTCTATTCCTAGTTATAGGAACCGCCTTCATAGGATATGTTCTCCCATGAGGTCAAATATCTTTCTGAGGAGCAACAGTTATTACAAATCTACTATCGGCTGTTCCTTACCTTGGAACTGACTTAGTTCAATGGGTTTGAGGTGGGTTTGCTGTTGATAACGCTACCCTAACTCGATTTTTCACCTTTCATTTTCTTCTACCATTTATTGTTGCTGCAGCAACAATAGTACACCTTTTATTCTTACACCAAACAGGATCAAACAATCCCCTTGGGGTAAACTCTAACGTAGACAAAATTCCCTTTCACCCATACTTTACCTTCAAAGATATTGTTGGTTTCCTCATTATACTAGGTATTCTAACACTCCTAACCTTGTTAGAACCCTACCTTTTAGGGGACCCAGATAACTTTATCCCAGCTAACCCTTTAGTTACACCGGTACACATCCAACCCGAATGATACTTCTTATTTGCCTACGCAATTCTCCGTTCAATCCCCAATAAACTAGGAGGTGTAATCGCCTTAGTAGCCTCAATTGCCATTTTATTTATCCTGCCTTTTACAAATAAAAGCAACTTTCGAGGTTTAGAATTTTACCCAATCAACCAATCTCTATTTTGATCTTTACTTTCAATAGTAATTCTATTAACTTGAATTGGAGCTCGACCAGTCGAAGACCCTTATATTTTAACAGGTCAAATCTTAACAGTATTATATTTCTCCTACTACTTAATTAACCCTTTAATACTAAAGACTTGAGACAAAATACTAAACTAGCTAGTTCTGCTGGGCAGGTCATGTCTTGAAAACATATTTGAGGAGTTCAAATCTCCTACTGGCTTATACTCAATAATTTACTAAATTATCAGTACCCTTAAGCCTCTGAAAAACACCAAGAAATTTAACGCCACCGGTAGGAAACTTTTCCACGCCACATACATCAACTTATCATAACGAAATCGAGGGAGGGTTCCCCGAACCCAAACAAATGCAAAAGACACGAGCGTTAATTTAAAATAAAAATAAAACCTCAAAGTATCTCCTCCCATAAATAAAATCACAAACAACATTCTCATAAACAAAATTCTAGCATACTCAGCTATAAAAATAAGAGCAAAGCCACCTCTTCTATACTCAACATTAAATCCTGAGACTAACTCGGACTCCCCTTCCGCAAAATCAAAGGGGGTTCGATTAGTCTCTGCGAGGCTCGACGCAAACCACACCAAACCTAAAGGTAACACCAAAAACAGAAACCATGTGTACTCCTGGTACAAAATAAAGTCATTTAAGTTATACCCTTCCACCAAAAATACAAAAGTCAATAAAGTTAACGCTAAACTTACTTCATAAGAAATTGTTTGGGCTACCGCACGTAACCCTCCTAATAAAGCATAATTTGAGTTCGACGCTCACCCAGCTACCATAACTGCGTAAACTCCTAATCTTGTACAACATAAGAAAAACAATAATCCTAGAGTAAAGGTAAATATCCCCGAATAAAAAGGGAAAATTGCCCACACAACTAAGGATAAAAATAATCTTAGAATCGGAGAAATGTAATACGGGAAATAATTAGAAACCGTCGGGAAAGTTTGTTCTTTCGTAAACAGCTTAATTGCATCCGCAAAAGGTTGGGGAATACCCCAAATTCCTACCTTATTAGGGCCCTTACGAATCTGAATATACCCTAAAACTTTTCGTTCTAGTAAAGTTAAAAACGCAACACCTACTAAAACACACACTACTAATAGAATCCCTCTAATTACAGATATAATAACATCCTTTCTAAACACTTGTTACCTGAAGAAACCCCTTCATTTGTAGATCCTAAATCTGCCGCACTAATCTGCCAAAGTAACAATATTATTCAAAATAAAAGAGTATCCCTAGGAGTAGGTCCTTTCGTACTAAACTCCTTATTTTATTTGAGGATAGAAACCAACCTGGCTCACGCCGGTCTGAACTCAGATCATGTAAGAATTTAAAGGTCGAACAGACCCAACATTAAAACGGCTACATTTTAAATTAATCTTAATCCAACATCGAGGTCACAACCCTTCTTGTCGATTAGAACTCTCAAAGAAGATTATGCTGTTATCCCTAAGGTAACTTAAACTTGTAATCGTAAAACACGGATCCTTTAACCAACAACCATTGTTTTTAAAAAAGAAAGTTTATTTATTTCTCTGTCACCCCAACAAAATATTAATTAATTATTAGGTTACCTCACCTAAACCTATTAACCACTCAATATAAAGCTCTATAGGGTCTTCTCGTCCTCCAATCCTATTTTAGCCTTTTGACTAAAAAGTTAAATTCTATATTGATACAAAAGAGACAGTCGGTACCTCATCCAACCATTCATGCCAGCCTCTAATTAGGAGACTAATGATTATGCTACCTTTGCACAGTCAAAATACTGCGGCCCTTCAAAAATCAGTGGGCAGGTCATACCTTCAATTAAACCTAAAAGCGATGTTTTTGATAAACAGGTGAGTACCAAATTTGCCGAATTCCTTTTATGAATCTTACATAACCAAATCTATACTTTAATCTATATTAATTTTATCATTATATTTAATTACACTTATTTGCAATTACTTCTTAATAAATAAACTAAACCCTTAAAAATTAATCTCCTCCCTAGTAAATTATAACACACTCCCTGATGGCTACCCTTAAGCCTACATGCTAGCTTGAACAATTTATTATAGTTTAGACATAAAGCTTATCCCCTACACCTTTAGCATCACACCTCTAAATAAATAAAAAGTAATATTTAAATTTAAATGCCTGAATTAAATTCATCTCTTAAGAAACTAGATATCCTTTAAACCGGTTAATGTCTCACTACTAAAATTGTATTGTTAATAAGTTTGTTACCCTAACTTCATACAAAATTAGCTCTTTAAACCTCGAGAAATAAAAATCCTTATATTATTTAATAAACCCTGATACAAAAGGTACAAAATAAATCTACTTTTATACTAATCATTTTTCAAATATTTCACAGATCCTTCACAGTACAATACCTTTAATTAGCTCTATTCTCTATACCCAACGCTGTTTGTAAAATTAATTTACCTAAATTAAAATACCCCCTAAATAACATTACATTCTCAAAACAACTGAATTTAACAATACCCTCCCAGTGTAAGTGGAAAGCTCTTAGAGCTTTATCTTGTCTTTCTAGATACACCTTCCGGTACATCTACTATGTTACGACTTATCTCACCTTAGAAAATGAGAGCGACGGGCGATGTGTGCATGTTTTAGCGCTACCCCATAAAATCTCCCTTAAATTTATTACCCCCAAATCCACCTTCATAAGTAACTCACATCACTTACTCCGTTTACATCTACGTAATGTAACCCACTATACTCTTAACCATAAGCTGCACCTTGACCTGACTTACTCCTTAATTTAGCTTCCCGAGTGTTCTCTACAAAGACACCCTATAACGGCGGTATACAAACTTAATAGATCAAGTAAATTTCATCGTGGACTATCGATTACGAAGCAGGTTCCTCTGGTAAGACTAAAACACCGCCAAATTCTTTGAGTTTCAAGAAAATATCTAATACTACTCAAGCTTATAACCTACATTTGGTATAATAGGGTATCTAATCCTAGTTTAAATACCAATATTCATAGCCTCACTCATTAAAGAGTTTAAAATAAAAATTTCACCTAGTTATTCCAAATCATTCCATTATCAAATTACGCTTACTACTAACCAACAAGAATTTCTCAGCCTCCTCGTTTAACCGCGGTAGCTGGCACAAATTTCACCAGACCTATAAAAATTACTATTTCTAAGATTCCCTAAAAATAATGTCAAATACTGCGGATACAAACCTTTCTTTTAGAAACACTGGTTCCCACTAAAATTTACATGTAAAATAATCTTACAGAAATCCTTAAAGCCAGAATAAAACTTTATTATTAATTTAATTAGATGGGTTTAGAAAGTTTTTGGTTAAGTTAGAAGGGTGAAAAAGGGTTTGAGGTTAAATTAGGAAAGCGAAAGAGGAGAGGTTAAATTAAGAGGTGAAAAAGATTTTTTTGGTTAAGTTAGAAGGGTGAAAAAGGGTTTGAGGTTAAATTAGGAAAGCGAAAGAGGAGAGGTTAAATTAAGAGGTGAAAAAGATTTTTTTGGTTAAGTTAGAAGGGTGAAAAAGGGTTTGAGGTTAAATTAGGAAAGCGAAAGAGGGGAGGTTAAATTAARAGGTAGGGGGAGAAGATTTAACACTATTATCTTACATCGATACCCCAAATAAGCCTTAACTTCAAATAAAACCAGAGGATGGCCAAGTCAAAAAGGCCCTCCTCCTACCCTGGTAGGGGCAACGTTTCTTCTTTTTAATAAAATACGGTGCCTGATTAAAGGATCATTTTGATAGAGTGAATTAAGTGGCTTTCCACTCGTATTACAAAGACTAGAATTAAACTAGTACCCAAAGTATCAAAAACTTGTGTGCGTCATACACCACTTTGTAGAATAGTAAGCTAAGGTTAAGCTACCAGGTTCATACCCTGTTTATGGGCATAGCCCCTATTCTAATCTTAAAAAATCCTTCACAACTGTTGTTCTCAAGAACCTTAATTGCAGGAACATTAATTACGGCCTCCTCAACAAATTGGTTAAGTTGTTGGGTTGGGTTGGAAATTAACCTTTTATCATTTATCCCTCTCATGTATAGACTTTCTCGGTTTGCGTCGGAGTCAGCCCTCAAATACTTCTTGGTTCAAGCTTTGGCCTCCGCCACCTTACTTCTGTTTATTATTCTAACATCCGCTTGATACCACACAAACTGATTTAGCCCACAACTAATTAAGTGCTATCCTTTATATATAATAACCTCAGCCCTTATACTCAAGGCGGGAATTGCTCCTTTTCACTTCTGGCTACCCGTCGTAGCTGAAGGGCTCGCCTGAACAGCTTTAATTATTTTGTTAACTTGGCAAAAAGTTGCACCATTCATTTTAATTCTGTACCTTGCTAAACCTAATATATTTATTGTTACCATTATCCTCTTGTCCGTCTTGGTTGGGGCCTTAGGAGGAGTTAACCAAACCTCTTTACGTAAAATTCTAGCTTATTCTTCTATTAATCACATAGGATGAATAATTAGCGCACTTTTAATTAGAGAAACCTTATGAATTACCTACTTTATTATATATGCCTTACTCAGTATTGCCGTCGTTAGCCTCTTCCGGGAATTTAATTTAAGTTACTTAAGTCAACTTTTTGGGGGTGGGAACCTTAGAAGAAGACTTAAACTATTGGTTTTTAGTAGTTTATTATCCATCGGGGGATTACCCCCTTTCTTAGGATTTTTGCCTAAATGAATAACTATTCAAGCCATAGTAGAGGCCGAGTTAACTGGAGTTGTTATTTGAATAGTCTTCATAAGTTTAGTTACTCTTTACTTCTATACCCGGGTAGCTTACGCAGCGATAATAATAACTCACTCAGAATTAAAATGATTTAACCTAACCCCGCTTAAAATTTCATCTATTCCTGCCGCCTTAGTTATAACCTCAGTTCTGGGTTTACCTCTTTGTTCACTTACTCTTATAATCAACTAAGGTTTTATGTTAATTAAACACATAGCCTTCAAAGCTATAAATGAAAGTTAAAATCTCTTAAGCCTTAGTTTACAACATCTTTGAATTTGCAACTCAAAATCTTAACTTAGAAGATAAAGCCTGGTAGAAGAGACTAATCTCCTAGGTAGATTTACAATCTACTGCCTAAACCTCAGCCATTCTGCCGCGACAATGATTATTCTCAACAAATCATAAGGATATTGGAACCTTGTATTTTATTTTTGGTGCGTGGGCTGGTATAGTTGGAACCTCTTTAAGTTTACTTATTCGGGCTGAACTTGGTCAACCAGGATCTTTAATTGGAGATGATCAAATCTACAACGTTATTGTAACCGCTCATGCTTTTATTATAATTTTCTTTATAGTCATGCCTATTATAATTGGGGGTTTTGGTAATTGACTCGTACCCCTAATACTAGGAGCACCTGATATAGCCTTCCCCCGAATAAATAATATGAGATTCTGGCTCCTCCCTCCAGCACTTACTCTTCTCTTAGCTAGTAGAATAGTTGAAAGTGGGGCTGGTACAGGGTGAACAGTGTACCCTCCCCTATCTGCTGGGATCGCTCATGCGGGAGCTTCTGTTGACCTTGCTATTTTCTCACTACATCTTGCAGGTGTATCCTCTATTTTAGGTGCAGTAAATTTCATTACTACAACTATTAATATACGAACTAGAGGAATAACACTTGATCGAATTCCCTTATTTGTCTGATCCGTAGTAATCACTGCGGTACTTTTACTATTATCTCTCCCCGTCTTAGCTGGAGCTATTACAATACTATTAACTGACCGTAACTTAAACACTTCATTCTTTGATCCAGCAGGGGGAGGAGACCCAATTCTTTACCAACACCTGTTTTGATTCTTTGGTCACCCTGAGGTATATATTTTAATCCTCCCTGGATTTGGAATAATCTCCCACATTATTAGCCAGGAGAGTGGAAAGAAGGAAGCCTTTGGCACCCTTGGAATAATCTACGCTATATTAGCCATTGGGCTCCTAGGCTTTGTAGTATGAGCCCACCATATATTTACTGTTGGTATAGACGTTGATACCCGAGCCTACTTTACCGCAGCAACAATAATTATCGCGGTTCCTACAGGTATCAAAATCTTTAGATGGTTAGCTACCCTCCACGGTACACAACTAACTTACAGCCCGTCTTTGCTTTGAGCTTTAGGTTTTGTATTTCTTTTTACAATTGGTGGGTTAACAGGAGTAGTCCTAGCCAACTCCTCAATTGATATTGTACTCCACGACACTTACTATGTTGTAGCCCACTTTCACTACGTACTGTCTATAGGAGCCGTATTTGCGATTATGGGAGGGCTGGTACACTGGTTCCCGTTATTCACGGGGTTATCCCTGCACCCCACTTGACTCAAAGTACACTTTGCTATTATATTTATCGGAGTAAATCTAACCTTTTTCCCGCAACACTTTTTGGGACTAAGAGGAATACCCCGTCGCTACTCAGATTATCCTGACGCCTATGCCTCATGGAATATCGTATCCACCATTGGAAGTACTATCTCCCTAGTGGGAGTTCTCATACTAGTATTTATTGTATGAGAAAGCTTCGTCAGACACCGTCAAGTAGCTTTCCCTATACAAATGACTTCGTCTATTGAATGATTCCACAGCCTACCACCCTCAGAACACAGCTACGCGGAATTACCAACTTTACTTAACTTCTAATGTGGCAGATTAGTGCAATGGATTTAAGCTCCATATATAAAGAGTTTCTTTTGTTAGAAATGGCTACATGAGCTAACCTCGGATTCCAAGATAGTAACTCTCCTTTAATAGAACAACTTACTTTCTTTCACGATCATACCCTACTTATTCTAGTTATAATCACTGTTTTAGTAGGTTATTTAATAACCGCCTTGTTATTCAACACCTACACTAACCGTTACCTGTTAGAGGGTCAAGCTATCGAAGTGATTTGGACAATTCTCCCTGCTATTATCCTTGTGTTTATCGCCCTACCTTCTCTCCGGCTACTATACTTATTAGACGAAGTCAGCGACCCCTCCCTTACCCTTAAAACTATCGGACATCAATGATACTGAAGCTACGAATATTCTGATTTCCTAAACCTAGAATTTGATTCTTATATAATCCCCACTCATGAAATTTCTAACGGGGTACCACGGTTATTAGAAGTAGACAACCACACTGTCCTCCCCCTCAATACCCAAATTCGCGTTTTAATCACCGCAGCTGATGTTTTACACTCTTGGGCTGTACCTTCTCTCGGCGTAAAAGTAGACGCAACTCCAGGGCGTTTAAACCAAACAAGATTCATTTCTAACCGCCCTGGGTTATTCTACGGTCAATGTTCAGAAATTTGTGGTGCAAATCACAGCTTCATACCTATCGTTATCGAAAGTGTACCAACTCCTACCTTCATCTCCTGAGTAGTTTCCTCGAGAGAATAATCACTAAGTGTCTGAAGCAAGTTGTGGTCTCTTAAACCACCCATAGTAAATTAGCACTTACTCTTAGTGAAAGGATTAGTTAAAAATAACATCAGCATGTCACGCTAAAATTACCAAACTATTGGTATCCTTTAATTCCACAAATAGCCCCCTTAAGATGACTCTTACTATTTATATTATTCTCTTTAACCCTAATTTTATTCAATCTAATAAATTACTTCGTCTACCAACACGCTGCACCCACGTCAAGAAGAGTAAAATCTAATTTAACTAACCCTCTTAATTGAAAATGATAACAAACCTGTTTTCTGTTTTTGACCCTTCAAGAAGAATCTTTAACTTATCCTTAAATTGACTTAGCACCTTTCTTGGTATCCTAATATTACCCTTTGTGTATTGATTTATACCCTCTCGGTACTCCACTCTGTGGTGTAAAATAAGCCAAATCCTACATAAGGAGTTTAAAACTCTCCTGGGCCCAACGAGATACCCTGGTAGTACCTTCATCTTTATCTCTATATTTTCAATAATCCTCTTTAATAACTTCCTAGGCTTATTCCCCTACATCTTTACTAGCTCTAGCCATCTTGTATTTACCTTGGCCTTGGCTCTCCCTCTTTGACTTAGCTTTATAATCTATGGGTGAATTAACCATACCCAACACATACTCGCTCACCTAGTCCCTCAAGGGACTCCCGCTGTTTTAATACCTTTTATGGTTTGTATTGAAACAATTAGAAATATTATCCGACCCGGAACACTCGCAGTACGACTTGCTGCTAACATAATTGCAGGCCATTTACTAATAACCCTCTTAGGTAATACTGGGCCTAGACTCTCTTTAATACTCCTCTCTTTCCTCTTAATTGGACAAATCGCGTTATTGGTCTTAGAATCCGCAGTTGCTATTATTCAATCCTACGTGTTCGCAGTCCTCAGAACCCTATATTCTAGTGAAGTAAATTAATGTCCACACATAGTAACCACCCTTATCATCTAGTTGACCAAAGACCTTGGCCCCTTACAGGGGCTATCGGTGCCATAACTACCCTAAGAGGGTTAGTTCAATGGTTTCACCAATATAATACAATTCTACTTAATATTGGGCTTTTAATTACAACCCTCACAATACTCCAATGATGACGAGACATCACTCGAGAAGGAACATATCAAGGTCTTCACACTTACATCGTTACCCTTGGTCTACGATGGGGAATAATTCTATTTATTGTCTCAGAAATTTTCTTTTTCATTTCCTTCTTTTGAGCTTTCTTCCACAGAAGCCTTGCACCAACAGTTGAAATCGGAGCTGTATGACCTCCCTCCGGCATCTCCCCCTTTAACCCTCTCCAAATTCCTTTACTAAACACTGCTATTTTATTAGCTTCAGGTGTAACCGTAACCTGAGCTCACCACGGACTAATAGAAAGTAACCACACCCAAACCTTGCAGGGGCTATTCTTTACTGTCATCCTTGGTATCTACTTTACAATCCTCCAAGCTTATGAGTATATTGAAGCACCATTTACCATCGCAGACTCCGTGTATGGTTCAACATTCTTTGTTGCTACAGGATTTCACGGATTACATGTTATTATTGGAACAACGTTTCTCCTTGTGTGCTTACTGCGACACTTCTCAGAACACTTCTCTCCCGAACACCATTTTGGGTTTGAAGCAGCCGCCTGGTACTGACATTTCGTTGATGTAGTTTGATTATTCCTTTATATTTCTATCTACTGATGAGGTAGTTAACTTTCTTAGTATATTAGTATAGTTGACTTCCAATCAACTGGTCTGGTTCCCAGAGTAAGTAATAATAGTTATCCTCTCTACAGCGCTAATCCTAATTACGATTACTACAATAGTAATAATTTTAGCCTCTCTACTATCCAAAAAATCCACCATAGATCGTGAAAAATGTTCACCTTTTGAGTGCGGGTTTGACCCAAAAAGCTCTTCCCGACTACCCTTCTCTCTGCGATTCTTCCTAATTGCAGTCATCTTTTTAATTTTTGATGTAGAAATTGCCCTACTATTGCCCCTTATTATCCTCTTTTCTAATGTTAATATTACTAGATGATTCCTTGTAAGTATCTTCTTTCTAAGAATTCTCCTGATGGGTCTTTATCATGAATGAAACCAAGGAGCCCTAGGATGAGCCCAATAGGGTAGTAATTAAATATAATATTTGATTTGCGTTCAAAAAGTGTTGCCTAACAACCTACCTTAAATAAGAAGCGATAAATTGCACCCAGTTTCGACCTGGATTTAGATGTCTACATCCTTATTTTTAGATGAAGCCAAATTAGAGGCTTATCACTGTTAATGATAGAAATGAAACTCAATTCCATTTAAGAAATGTGTTTGAACACGAAGAAGCTGCTAACTTCTTCTTTAGCGGTTAGAGCCCGTTAACATTTCTACCTTTGTAGTTTACTCAAAACATTACATTTTCACTGTAAAAACAAGTTATGCTTTTTAGG